ACAACCACAAACATAATATATATGCACAAACTAGAATATCTATATATTCTCATTTTTTTATTTCTGGCTTCTGGAGATCCAATATCATACAAATCCTTTCTTCTACCTTAATAGAACCTTACTTTAGCTATTTTAGTATTCCATCAAAGTTGATGTTATTTTCTATGACTTCGTTGAAGACGTTCTAGTTGATCAATCGATTTCCCCTTCCTTGTTGTTTTTTGGACACCATTTAGATTATACGTAATAAATAGGGAAAAGGAGGTTCCAATACACCCGAAAAAAGTCTAAATCAAGAATAGGTATCTTTGACTAATAGACATTATTATTTCGACCCAAGAAAAAAGGCGGGAAATCCTTCCTTTCAATCCCTTTCTTGGGTCGAAGACTAGGAAGACGAATAATACTTCCTCGACTCCTTTGTTCCACTCAGGTATCCTTCGCCTTTTCCACTTACTTATATTATACTTAGTATCTAGTCAAATTTCATTCTATTAGAATAGAAAACTATTGATACATTCTAGAACATTTTCATTTAGCAATAGTGCCATAATCACAACATTCAAATTTTTATTTTAAAAAAAGGGGGGATAAAATGAAATGGATATTGTAAAAAAGACTATTTTACAATATCCATACTATGACCAGGAACGGGGTACAGGTCATTTTTGAAATCTGGTAGAAAAAAATATAACCAAAAGAAAAAAAAAGTCTTTTTTTTTTTGATCATATAGAATTATAATTGTCAAGAAAACTTTCTTATTTTTACGAACTTGTTAAATAAATCCGTAGATCTAGAAATTCATTTCGGACAATTGAACTTTCTCAAACTGTTTCTTTTTAAGAACCAAAAAGATTTGTGCCAAAATAACTGATGCGAAGAAGAACAAAAGACCTTGGACACGTACTGGGTCTTGAAGTACTATTTCCGCATCCCCCTGACCAAATCCACCCACGTTAGGATTACTCGTTAATGGCTGATCCAATTTGATAGATTCACCCTCTGAAACAAGAAGTTCTGGTCCTGGCGGTATAATATCAACTACTTGGCGTCCATCCGATGCATCGGTTATGGTTATTTCGTACCCCCCTTTTTCTTTTCGTATAATTTTGCTTACGATACCCGCTGCTGTAGCATTATAAACTGTATTGTTACTCTTGCTCCCATCAGGATAAATCTGACCCCTTCCCCTGTTCCCGCCTGCATATATGGGATATTTTAGGAAGTGAACGTCCTTCTTAGTAGTGGGGTCGGGGGAAAGAATAGGAAAAGTGATTTCACTATATTTCTGACCAGGAACAGGTCCTATCACAAGAATATTTTTTTTAGTGGGTCGATAGCTTTGAAAAGACAGATTCCCCGTCTTTTCCTTCATCTCAGGCGAAATACGATCGGGAGGGGCTAATTCAAATCCCTCAGGTAAAATAAGAACAGCCCCAACATTCAAGGCGCCTTTTTTGCCATTAGCAAGAACTTGTTTCAGTTGCTTATCATAAGGAATTCGAACAACTGCTTCAAATACAGTATTGGGAAGTACTGCCTGGGGAACCTCAATATCCACGGGCTTGTTAGCTAAATGACAATTGGCGCATACAATACGTCCCGTTGCTTCTCGTGGATTTTCATAACCCTGCTGTGCAAAAATGGGATATGCATTTGAAATAGATGCCCAAGTCATTATACATATAATGAGCGATACGGAAAAAGATCGAGTAATCTCTTCTTTTATCCGAGAAAAGGTATTTCTAGTTTGCATGGTCCAACAGTTGATTCAAAAAATTTCTACAATAAAATTAGGTAGGTCGCTAATATAGTTCCCTATTCCTGATTCTGCTATTTACTGAAAAATTGTTACTGGAATATAATATCATAAGGATCAAAAAAACCCTCTGTATGGGTAGAAAAAGAAAAAATAAGTACGATTTTGAGCGTTTTGCTTATGTGCAAAGTAACAAACGTTAGAATTGGGGCAGTGGATCATTTTTCAGTCATTCATTGAATGATAAATCACTACAAGTGAGGGAGATAGACGATTTAAATAGCGGAAGATCCAATATTTTAAAATTGTATCTAATATGACTGGAAAAGTAGAAACAAGACCAGATATAATTTGATCATTATGAGTAAATCCAAAATCTTTGTAGATAGAACCAATCATTAGTTCCCAACCGTGGGGTGAATGAAATCCTATACATAAATCAGTTAATAAAAGAATAGAAAAGGCTTTTATTGTGTCGCTTAAGTTATATAGGAATTCTTGAACCCAAGAATTAAGAAAACGAAGTTCTTGATTACCTATAATAGAATAACCGCTTAAAATAAAGAAATAGATTATATTTGTCGAGAACTGGAAAATCATATGGATACCATCCTCATTGTACATCTTGATCAATTTGATAATTTCTTTGTGGATTCCGATACGAAACTTTTGGAAATGTGTTTCCGGGTATTCCTTTATCATTTCTTCCAAAAGGAAGAGTTCGTCTAGTTCTATGAATTTTTCGAGAATAGTTTTTTCTTGAATATCGTTCAAAAAAGTTTCGGATTCTCTAGTATTCCACCAATTAGTAATCCAAGATTCTAGACTTTTTTGAAAGGAGAGAGAGACCCACCAGGGCAAAAATACTATAGATACAAGATATAGAAGGGGAGTGAACACTTTCTTTTTTGCCATTTTTTTCGTCTGTTAATTTTTAATCAACCCATCTCGGTCGTCGATTCCATACGATCTAATATTTCTATCAAGCATAAGTTTTATTCCAAGGTATCAAGGCATCCCCTCTTCCCTGATTTTTTATTTTTGATTCAGTGTTTAGCCTATGAATTTAGAAAGAATACAGAAATTGAATTTAAAGTACACTTAAAATTTAAAATTCGAATGACGGAACAAAATATTCTTTCCAGATAGCTCAATTGCTCAAATTCGAAGCAATTACCTCTTTTCGCTGAATACCCCAACGAGCTGCATATTATTCGGATTTCGAGATGAAAGAGATCCCTTTCTATCAAAATAGCAAATATTTCACAAAAAATAAAAAAAGAAATGCTTTCTTTTTTTATTTGATTTTTCCGAAATGTTTTGATCTATAAGATCCATTTATTTTCGATTTGATACTTGTTTTGTTACTTTAGTCAATTAAGTTCAATGGATTTATTTACATATGCATAAAATTTTTGCTGACAAAAGAGTTTCGTCGGTTAAGCTATATTCTAGAAAAATGGGGGATTCTTTTGTTATTTTTACCGAAAGCATTATTCATTTCAAAAGACTTCAATAGGTACACGCAAGAAATAGGCCAATTCACCCGCTTTTTGCTCAATTTCTTGTGGAGTCAAATTCTCATCAGTACGAGTCAAGGGAATAGCCCCCTGACCTCTGATTTCCATATAAAGGACACGACGAGCATAAATACCCTCTTTCACTTCTATTCTGAGGGATTGAATATCTTTCATAAAGAATCGGAGGAAGATACGACGATTTTTTCCAGGAAATCCCCAGCGAAAAATACACACTATTCCTCTCTTTTTATCGAATAGATCGTAACCACTACCCACATTCCACGAAATTGTGCACCACAAATAAGAGCTAATAAAGAGACCTGCAATCCCATAGAAAGACATCACGATCCCTTGTGGAAAAAAAATTATTTGCTGAGAAGGGAATAAAGATATAAAATTCCGGCCAAAATAACTAGAAGTTCCAACCAATAAGAACCCTAATGAACCTAAAAAAAGGACAAAGGCCCAGCATAAATTACTTGTTTTTCTAGACCCTGCTATAAGTTCTATCCATATACGTTCTGACCGACAACTCATACTAGATACAGTTGTATTTTATTGGAATTGGGAGAATAACCCCAATTACTTTGACTTTACTTTTTGAATTTCCGAAGTAACTCTCATCAACTAGTACTATTCGGAAGTGAACCCTTAGGAATAATTCATTAAATTGCTTAGATCGAAATTGATTAGATCTAAAAGCATACCATCTTCTTCATATGACCCCTATAGATATTTACATATATATGGATTCACTGATAGATACATTGACTTTAGATTTCTTTCAGGAACCCCCTTGTTCCCAATCTATTTTCAAACAGCTGTAATTAATTTACACATATATCATGTTTACGCATGCATAAAAACCCTTTCATTTATGTATCCTTTATGGTCGGAGGAAATCTCATGTTATACCATATTCTACTAAATAGATATCCGTGTTATGATCCAAGTCTAAGCCTTGAAAAAAAAATCTAATAAATAGATAGGATAGGACCCTAAAAAAGGATCTAAAAAATCTTGTTTCTTTGAACATGAAGAGATAAAGAAGCCATTGCAATTGCCGGAACAACTAGGCCTACAAAAGGCACAAAAATAGAGGGTACGTTGTTGAAAGTTGTCATAGAATGAATACCTCGATTTAATATTTGTACCTGTTATAAAGATATCTTAGAATCATTATAATTCGGATTTCCTTTTATTTGCCTTCTTGCTTTATTTTGCGAAAGAAAAAATTCAATCTTTTATCTTGTTTATAGAGGTTTCCTGGTTAGTAATCAGGAATAGCGATGAAAAAGAACAAAGTCTACTTTACTACTTGATTTCATTTTGATTCAAAGGAAAGAAAGCATGGAACTGAAATAACTCACTCAGAACTCCCTTTAAAAGATTACGTGGTATGATTGGATCGAATAAGCCCTTATGGAATAAATATTCAGCCGCTTGTGAACCTTCAGGTACTGTCTTATTCAATGTTTGCTCAATTACTCTTTTACCCGCAAATGCAATGTAGGCATTGGGTTCGGCAATAATGATATCTCCCAACATCCCAAAACTTGCTGTCACTCCTCCAGTAGTAGGAGATGTAAGGATTGATACATAAAATAACTTTTTATTTGATTGATAATCAAATAAAGCGGAAGATATTTTAGCCATTTGCATCAAGCTCAAACTTCCTTCTTGCATGCGTGCTCCTCCAGAAGCACACACTAGAATAAGA